ACAATTGAATTAATTAATTCGAATTTCTGGAAAGATAAAAAAAGAGGCCCATATAAAAACAACGCTATAAATATTCCGAAATAAACTATACTAACAGAAAAAATTGCATTTGTCACAAACTCATACCAATCCACAGAATTGATCGAATTGGAATGTAAAAGATTTATCGACGGAGTTAACCATTTGGACAATATATCCAAATCCATTTCTCCTTGACTGAAAGGAATTCCTAGGAATCCGACGAATAAAGTAAATAAGACCAATATAAGTAGAGGCAATAGCATTGTATTGTCCGATTCATGGGGATAGGGAAAGGTATCTTTACTCCCAAAATGAGTATTAGTAATAAAGGGTCGCGTCATGCTTCTTATATTTCCATCAATCGGATATGTTTTCATTATTGATAAACGAAAAATTTTTTTAATCATTTTCGTTTCCTCTTTGCCCCATATAGATATTGAATAAAACGAGCTATTTTTTTTGCCGCTGTACTTTTGAAAATGGACGTTTAAATGTCCCTCAAAAGTAAGTAAATATATCCGAAACATATAAAATGCAGTTAATCCTGCTGTGGAACAAGCGATTATTGCGAAAATCGGTGAATACAACCAACTATCATTAAGAATTTCGTCTTTGGACCAAAAACAAGCAAGAGGTGGAATACCACAAAGAGAAAGTGTACCTAATAAAAAATCATTTTTTGTAATTGGCACATATTTTGTTAAACCGCCCATAAAAATCATGTTCTGACTTTTCTCTGGAGAATATCCAACAACAGTTTCCATTGAATGAATAACGGATCCGGATCCTAAAAACAATAATGCTTTAGAATAGGCATGGGTGATCAAATGAAATAAAGCAGCTCGATAAGACCCCATACCTAAAGCTAACATAGTATAACCCAATTGAGACATTGTAGAATAGGCTAAACTTCTCTTAATGTCTTTTTGAGCAAGAGCCAAAGTAGCTCCTAATAGGACTGTTATTATACCTATCAAAGAAATTAGATGCATTATATAAGGTATGGCTGTAAAAAGAGGAAGAAGCCGAGCTACGAGAAAAATTCCTGCTGCTACCATAGTAGCAGCGTGTATAAGAGCCGAAATAGGAGTGGGACCCTCCATGGCATCGGGTAACCATACATGGAGTGGGAATTGTGCAGATTTAGCAACTGCACCGATGAATAATAAGGAGGCACATAAAATAACAAATAAAGAATGGACTCCATTATTATAAATCAAGTTATTGAATATTTCGAACAAATCTCGAAATTCAAAGCTACCCGTTATCCAATAAAGACCTAAGATTCCTAATAATAAACCAAAATCTCCTACACGATTAGTTATAAACGCTTTTTGACAAGCATTTGCCGCAATTGGTCGTGTGAACCAAAAACCTATTAAAAGATAGGAGCACATTCCAACTAATTCCCAAAAAATATAAATTTGGATTAAATTGGAACTAGTAACTAATCCCAACATGGAAACATTGGAAAAACTCATATAAGTAAAAAATCTTAAATATCCTTGATCATGAGACATATAATTGTCACTATAAATAAGAACCATAATTCCAACAGTAGTGATTAAGATTGACATAATAGAAGTAAGTGGATCGATCAAGTGGCCGAACTCTAAGGAAAAATCATTATTGATGGTCCAAGACCATACATATTGATAGATAGAACTGCCATTTATTTGCTGAATAGACAGACCGACCGAAAAAATCATAACTATACTTAACAATAAAACACTAGGAAAGGCCCACACACGACGAAGATTTTTTGTTGCCGTCGGAACAAGGAGAAGTCCCATTCCTATTAACATAGGAACTGGAAGTGGAAGGAATGGTATTATCCATGCATATTGATATGTATGTTCCATAATAAAATCAAACTTTTTCATTCTTATTAATTATTTCCGATTCGCCGGCTTAGATGACCAAGTCGCTAGTGAAAAGTTACTACTTAGTTATTAACCTTAATAACTAAAATATTTAAAAAGATAAAGGATAGTAAAATTTCAGTAATTCTATTAATAATTAATAATTAATACTATTACGATAACAAATCGTACAATAATTAATAAGAAATTGATACGTATTTTTACGATTCTAATAATTTATAATTTATATCCATAGAGCAAGTAAAAAAGTAGACCAAAATCATAGTACTTGATTGGGATATGGATCATAGAATCAACAAAAACTCGATCCAATAAAGCAAACTTATGTTTATAGGAAATTCTATTATATCCGCCATGTCACTTCACATAGAGCTAGAAGACGAAATTACAAAAAGGGTCTTATAATGTATTGTTTAAGAGATTAATTACTAGTACTAGTCTCCATTCGAACTTTAAAATTCGAATGAGATGTACTCTCTCTTCGAGTTTGATCAATTAATAGAAAAATGTTAGAATATTCTTTTGTTTAATATTCTTTTATTTAATTAAATAACTTAAGCTTTTCTTTTTTTTCTTATTATTTTATTAAATGTAACACGACGAAAACAGACAGAGATAGGAATTGAAACCTTTTGGAGTCTTTTCTTATTGTTGATAAGAAATTACATTTTCATGGCAGCGTATTCCAGAAATATAGATCCGAACGCGAATGAAGATATAAAGGTACCAATGATTATGAATTATTGTCTTTTTTTGGATACTTCACTGTAATAGAAATCCCAAAAAATAAAATTACTTTGAAAACATATCACATCATTTTTTATTTTTTTTGTTCCCCGCGATACTCTATACCAACTATATGTATCTATTTTTGTAGATGTTATGAAAGAGATATCATCTATGGAAGAAATAGATAAATAATTAATAGGAATAGAAAGAGCTATCCATTTTAAACAATACATGTCTTTCACATCCAACTATAGCAATCTTCTTTATTTTTAAATGGCAGTTCCAAAGAAACGTAGTTCTATGTCAAAAAAGCGTATTCGTAAAAATATTTGGAAAAAAAAGGGGTATTGGGCAGCAGTAAAAGCTTTTTCGTTAGCGAAATCTCTTTCTACCGGAAATTCAAAAAGTTTTTTTGTGCGACAAATAAGTAATCAAGCCTTGGATTAATCTGAATCAACATGATTTGATAAATTGGATAATTTTATTTTAATTTATAAGTTATAAGATGAATGATTTACGTTCATTAATTTTTTATTTTTAACTGATAAGAAAGTGCGGTATATATATATATATAGAATAATTATTGTCTACGAGATTTTAAAAAGGATCCTAATTTTTTTATTCAAAATTTAAATAATAAAAAAAAGAAAGAAGTATAAACACAAGATAGAAACTTTTTTGTTTCCCTTTCTGTTTAGTAGGTTTTTAAACGAGATGGGGATTGTTATTTTCCCCATCAATTCAATTAACTTTCACAAGAATAATATGATAAAAATAGAATATAAATTAAAAAATTAAATATAAATATAGAATATAATAAAAAATTAAGAATAAGAAAACTTTCTCTTTTATTTTAGAAAGGTTTTCTTGCCCCAATAATTATACATCACTAAGATGAACTACACTATTTAAGTTATATAGTTTTTTGGAAGATGATCAATAAGTCTAAACAAGGTTGAAAGCCCTTTTCTATAGCAAAACAAATATTTTTAATCAAAATAACTGAATCGTTTGAAACAAATTAAGATCTATATTTTAATACAATATTTGTAAAATTTTCTGAATCATTATTCTCTGACTTACTAGACCCCTGTTTTCGACCTAATCAATAAAAGACCTTTTAATTTTATTTATGATTTAGACCGATATTTATGTACGAAGAATCATTTTGTGTGATTTTAAATAGATCTGTGATTAGACTGTAGGAACAATCAAAATCGATTTAAAATTCTATTTTCTTTAGAGTAAAATAGATTAAAAAATCGAAATATAATATTAATTTATTATTTATATAAATATTAAATATAAATAATAAATGAAATAGACAATTTTTTTTAGTTCTATGCCTAAATTTAGGCCAGAACTAAATAGTTCCAACTCTTCCATTTCGGGGTAACTTAAATTGCGCGAGAGTCCATTGTTAAAACTGACAGCATCCCAAGATACTAGATACTAAGCTAGGGTTTATTGAACGTTCAAATAACAATTTAAACGAGTCTTTATTCATCGATTTGAATCTTTCCGTCAATTAAATTGACTCCTTAAATCTCGACGATTGAATAGGAATGGGTTATTATGATTTCGAACAAGCCGTCATGGTGAAATTGGTAGACACGCTGCTCTTAGGAAGCAGTGCTAAAGCATCTCGGTTCGAGTCCGAGTGACGGCATCTTCTAAAAGATTAGAAAAAATCTTATAATTATAAAAAATTCAATTCCTGATTTCAATTCCGTAATTGAAGGGCCCTTTTTTAGTTTTAGGATTTTTTTATGATATTTTCGACTTTTGAACATATATTAGCTCATATCTCTTTTTCGGTCGTTTCAATTGTAATTACGATTCATTTGATGAGTCTATTAGTCGATGGAATCGTAGAACTATATGATTCGTCAGACAAAGGCATGATAACTACTTTTTTTTGTATAACAGGATTCTTAATCACTCGTTGGATTTCTTCGGGACATTTCCCATTAAGTGATTTATATGAATCATTAATGTTCCTTTCATGGAGTTTCTCTATTATTCATATAGTTCCTAAAATATGGAACCAAAAAAATTATTTAAGCGTAATAACCGCGCCAAGTGCTATTTTTACCCAAGGGTTTGCCACTTCGGGTCTTTTAACTGGATTAAAGCAATCCGCAATATTGGTACCCGCTCTAAAATCCCAGTGGTTAATGATGCACGTAAGTATGATGGTATTGAGCTATGCAGCTCTTTTATGCGGATCATTATTATCAGTAGCTCTTCTAGTCATTACATTTCGAAAAAACATAGAGATTTTTGGTAAAAGCAATCATTTATTAATTGGGTCATTTTCCTTTGGTGAGATCCAATGCATGAATGAAAGAAACAATGTTTTACGAAATACTTTTTTTCTTTCCTTTAGAAATTTTCACAGGTATCAATTGATTCGGCAATTGGATTATTGGAGTTATCGTGTCATTAGTCTAGGGTTTATCTTTTTAACCATAGGTATTCTTTCAGGAGCAGTATGGGCTAATGAGGCATGGGGGGCCTATTGGAATTGGGACCCCAAAGAAACTTGGGCATTTATTACTTGGACTATATTCGCGATTTATTTACATACTCGAACAAATAAAAATTTGCAAGGTGCAAATTCCGCAATTGTGGCTTCTCTAGGATTTATTATAATTTGGATATGCTATTTTGGGGTCAATCTATTAGGAATAGGGTTACATAGTTATGGTTCATTCACATTAACATCTAATTGAAGAAAGGATCTGACGAATCCAATACAATACATAGGAAGAACGTATATAACGAAACTTTGTCTACGTTTTTGAGAACCATTTGAATCGCTACTTGATTCAAATGGTTCTCAAAAACGTTAAAGGTATCCGATTACAATTCCAATTCACTTCGTTTTTTTACTTCAAAAAATGATTTATTATTTTTTTTTTCTGTCTTATTCATGAAAACTATCTTTAATCTATAAAACTATAATCTATAAAAGTAATTAGATAAAATAGCCTCGACCTTGTCAACTGATACTGAGAGAACAAAATCTGGATAAATACCAATACCTATTACAGGTAGAAAGATAGAGATCGAAACAAATAGTTCTCGTGGTCCAGAATCAAAAAAATAAGAGTTTGGAGCATTGAATAACTTGTATCCATAGAACATCTGGCGTGACATAGATAATGAATAAATAGGAGTTAATATCATTCCAATTGCCATTACTAAAGTAATTAGTATTTTTGCCATTAAAAAATATTTTGGGCTAGTAAGTATTCCAAAAAAGACTATCGATTCCGCAACAAAACCACTCATTCCCGGCAATGCAAGAGAAGCCATCGAGAAGCTACTGAACATCGTAAAAATTTTTGGCATTGGAATTGCTATTCCTCCCATTTCGTCGAGATAAACAAGACGTATTCTATCGTAACTCGTTCCTGCCAAGAAAAATAGTGCAGCACCAATAAATCCATGAGAGATTATTTGTAAAACAGCTCCGTTGAGTCCTGTATCACTTATGGAAGCAATTCCTATAATTGGGAAACCCATATGAGATACAGAGGAATAGGCTATTCTCTTTTTTAAGTTACGTTGACCGAGAGATGTTGAAGCTGCATAGATTATTTGCATTGTGCCTACTATCATCAACCAGGGAGAAAATATAGAATGAGCATGGGGTAATAATTCCATATTGATCCGAATCAACCCATACGCTCCCATTTTTAATAAGATTCCGGCTAGAAGCATACATGTACTGTAATGTGCTTCTCCATGGGTATCTGGTAACCATATATGTAGGGGTATAATCGGTGATTTGACAGCATAAGCAATAATAAATCCAAAATAGAATAAAATTTCCAATGCCACAGGATATGATTGGTTAGCTGATGTTTCAAAATTTAATGTTGGTTCATTGTAACCATATAAACCCATACCCGGAACTCCTATTAACAGAAAAATAGAACCCCCGGCAGTGTATAAAATAAACTTTGTAGCCGAATACAGACGTTTCTTCCCCCCCCACATGAATAGAAGTAGATAAACCGGAATTAATTCTAACTCCCACATGATGAAAAAAAGAAAAAGGTCTCGAGAAGAAAATGATCCTATTTGACCGCTGTACATTGCTAACATCAAGAAATGGAACAATCGGGAATCTCGAGTAACTGGCCAAGCCGCTAAAGTAGCTAAAGTTGTAATGAATCCCGTCAATAAAATGGGTCCTATAGAAACTCCATCAATTCCTAATCTCCAGTGAAAATCAAAAATATTTATCCATTTAGAATCCTCCTCGAGTTGGATTAATGGATCGTCTAATTTGAAATGATAACAGAATGCATAGGTCATTAGAAGGAGTTCTAATAAACATATACATAAAGTATACCAGCGAATCACCTTATTTCCTCTATGAGGAAGAAAGAAAATTAAAGAACCCGCGGATATCGGAAAAACTACAATTATTGTTAACCAAGGAAAAGAATTCGTGGTAAAAACAAGATATGCTTTGACCAGAAAAACCCGTACTCAAATATTTTTTATTATTTATATTTCGAGTACGGGTTTTGTCGGTAAAGAGAAATCAAATGGATTCAATTGGAGTTTTCTGGAACATATCAATAAGCTAGACCCATGCTGCGAGTAGTCTCATGCCATAAATAAACCCGGACACTCAAGAAATCTGTTGGACAGGCGGATTCACATCTCTTACAACCTACACAATCCTCTGTTCTTGGAGCAGAGGCAATTTGCTTAGCTTTACATCCGTCCCAAGGTATCATTTCTAATACATCTGTAGGGCAGGCTCGTACACATTGAGTACATCCTATACATGTATCATAAATCTTTACTGAATGCGACATTGGGTCTATAAATTTTTGAACGTCATAAATTTTCGATCTAGTAAAAATTATAGTAGTAAATGTTATAGATACCAGACGAATCAATGATTTCTCAGAAATTTTTTTAATCAATTTACTTTACTTCTGGATCTGCTGATTAGAGAAGGCCAAGATACTTGGATTTCTTACCTTTTAGCAAACCTTCTATTCATTTTAGCCAACTTAGTCATACATGTTTATCGTATATGCTAATTCGAGTTGGTTATTTATATAGATATATAGATGATTTTTATTTTTATTTGATTATTTTATATTTATTCAATTTTCAATTCAATAAATTCGATTGATTGATACGAGTTGATTTTCTGTTTCGAAAAATTGACGAAACAATAGCTAACCCAATGGCCGCTTCAGCGGCTGCAATAGCTATAACAAAAATCGAGAAAATGTCTCCTTTTAATTGGCGACTATCAAAAAAATCAGAAAATGTTACGAAATTTATATTAATTGCATTCAGTATAAGTTCAAGACACATAAGTGCTCTAACCATATTTCGGCTCGTGATCAATCCATAGATACCGATAGAAAATAAATAAGCACTCAAAACAAGTACATGTTCGAGCATCATTGACCAACCCCTCATCAATCTAGATTCATTTCAATAGGAACAAAAATTCAACCGAGTCAATTGACTAGTGATTAGAAAGGATATAACAAGAACAAAGGTAGGTGTTAGTAAATAGATCGAACTAAAAACATTTTTATTTTATACGTGAAAAATTAAAAAATAGAATTAAAAATAGAATTGAAGTAAATATAGATGGAATAAAACAACTTATTTCTTATTAATTTAGATTTATTTTGATTTCTAATTACAAATATTTTTTTTTCACTGAATCACTGACGCGCCATAGCAATTGCACCTATTAAAGCAACTAAAAGAATTATAGAAATGAGTTCAAATGGAAGAAAAAAATTTGTTGATAAATGAATCCCAATTTGTTGGCCATTACTTATCAAGTCCTGTTCTATAATCTGGTTTGATCTTGTAGTCCAAATAACCCCGTACCATGATGTGTCTAGGATAGTAGTAATTAATGAAACAAAAATACTTGTACAAACCAGTGAAGTGACCCCATCTCCAACGGTCCAAAGATGGAAATCATTGTAATATTCTGAACCATTCATGAACATCACAGCAAATATGATTAAGACATTTATGGCTCCTACATAAATAAGGAGCTGTGCAGCAGCTACAAAATGAGAGTTCGATGGAATATAGAATAAGGATATACAAACAAGAACCAATCCCAATGAAAAGGCAGAAAAAATGAGATTGGTAAGTAATACTACTCCCAGACCCCCTAGTATAAGACCCGATCCCAGAAATACTAAAAGAAAATCATGTATTTGCCCAGGTAAATCCATTATATATTAATATTATATGTAAAATAATAAATAAATAAGTCGAAATCTTTCGCGACCTTATTGACCTGACCGAACCGGGAAAAAAGAAATTACCCTATTTATATAATGCGTTTACGTTCCTAATAGAATTAAATTCTAATGGGTGTGAATTGATGTAGATACTCTTAGACGTATATACTGTTATTGGACAAATTCCATTCTATATCCGAATCTGAAAGACGAAATTTTATGTTTCGAACTCATCGCGGTATATGAATCAATTTACAATTCAAATTAAGACGTGATTCTCACCAATCAATAGCTAGGATTTTTAGTTATTGACCAAGCAAAATGAAAGAAGCCCCCCCCTTTAGATCAAAACCGAACCTTAGTAATTGGTAATCATTTTTGAGTCAAGGGGTTTCCCTGTAGCTATTTTTATTTGAGTCGAATTCGTAATTGTTCGAATTGTGTAATCCCCAATTACTAGCGTCGGCAACCGGCCCAAAGAAATTTGATTATAATTCAATTCGTGACGATCATAAGTAGAAAGTTCATATTCTTCAGTCATTGATAAACAATTTGTTGGACAATACTCGACGCAGTTACCGCAAAATATACAGATTCCAAAATCAATACTGTAATTAAACAATCGTTTCTTTCGAATATCCGTTTCCAATCTCCAATCTACAACGGGTAGATCTATAGGGCATACACGAACACATACTTCACAAGCAATACATTTATCAAATTCAAAGTGGATTCGACCGCGGAAACGCTCTGATGTGATCAATTTTTCATAAGGATATTGAATAGTTACAGGTAAACGGTTCGCATGGGATAAGGTAATCATGAAACTTTGACCGATGTACCTTGCAGCTCGTACTGTTTGTTGACCATAATTCATGAACCCAGTTACCATAGGGAGCATATCGTGAATATCTATGAATAAATTTAAAATAATTTGATGTTTCTTTCTCTTGTTTGAGAGAAGGTATGAATCTAGAATATAGTATTCCCTTACAACGAAAAAAGTTGAGAAGAAGTTGTCAATAATAGATTACCTAGGGAAATAGGTAAAAGAAATTTCCACCCAAGATTTAATAGTTGGTCCATTCTCATCCTAGGCAAAGTCCATCT